TGGATTGATAAAGACTCCATGGATAGGAACTAAAAACGAAAGATCGAAGTAGTTCAGATGATTCAATAATCTTATTATCATTATTTCAATTTGTAGTTCCTAGTTACTTCGACTGGATGGATCTTACTAATGGTAATGGAATAATAAGTCATAATTCATTGGTTTATTGTATCATTAACCATTTCTTTATTTTTGTGCAAGGAGCTTACCATGAATCCACTGATTTCTGCCGCTTCCGTTATTGCTGCTGGATTGGCCGTAGGGCTTGCTTCTATTGGACCTGGAGTTGGTCAAGGTACTGCTGCAGGCCAAGCCGTAGAAGGTATCGCGAGACAACCAGAGGCAGAGGGTAAAATACGAGGTACTTTATTGCTTAGTCTGGCTTTTATGGAAGCTTTAACAATTTATGGACTGGTCGTGGCATTAGCACTTTTGTTTGCGAATCCTTTTGTTTAATCCTAGAAATGTGAAAGTCCTTTTTTTTTTTATTTTTTATTATTGTCTTGGACTTGACGCTTGCTTTTTCGAATTATATCAAGATTTTACTCCGACAATCACTTATTCATTGAGATAATACCCCGAGACAATACCCCGTGGGAAGTACTGATTTGAGAATGAGGAAATCAGCGGATCCACTCGCTTTTTTCCTTCCCCTTCTTAGTCCAATGGAAATCCCCCCTTTTTTTAGGAAGCGTTGTAAGAAACGAGGTATTTCGCAATTGACATGAGACCGGGGTCCTAATTCTAATAAAATAAGTATTTTTCTTATTGAGAACTTCAAGTGAAATAAGAATTTACTAATTTCAAAATTCAATAATTATAATTAAATATATTGGATATTGAGAAATGAAATAAGGAAATGAATCAACAAATCAATCAAATCAAAAAGGGGCTAAAGTAATACAATAATAAAAAATAAAAAAAGAACTCTCTTCCATTTTGTTAGTCCTATCTATAAGAGGAGATCATATGAAAAATGTAACCGATTCTTTCGTTTCCTTGGGTCACTGGTCATCCGCCGGGAGTTTCGGGTTTAATACCGATATTTTAGCAACAAATCCAATAAATCTAAGTGTAGTACTTGGTGTATTGATCTTTTTTGGAAAGGGAGTGTGTGCGAGTTGTTTATTTCAAAAATAGGCTGGATCCAACCAGCTGCACTTTCTTTTTTTTTTTTTTATAACTAGGAAAGTAAGGTGCACGATCTCGCGAATTACTTCTGAATAAATTCAGAAATCATATTACGAACCATAGCATTTCGTGACTCATTGGGAAATCCACTTTGATTCTCTATCAACCAATAATGTGGGACCCTTAACATGGTTAAAGCAAAATTGTTTGAAGTCCAGGCGTAACATTGGTACTCTTTCTACCACTATGTTAGTTAGTATGGAGATGGTTTCAAAATAAATAGTTCCAATTTATCCGATATAGAACACTCATAACGATAAAAAAAAAAGATTTGAACCATTTACTGGAAAAAAGGGCACCCCGTCCTTTTTTTATCCAATGCTGAATCGACAACCTATGTATAAAGTCAAATAAGAATAATTTTTTGGATTTGAAGAAAACTCAATATAAATTAATATAAAAAAAAAAAAAGAAACAACTTTGCCGATAATTACAGATTTTTTTGTCTGGTCGGAAGAGTCCTACGAATATTATGGTCTTGGATCAACGATCAGTTTCTATATGTTGATATTGGAATACGAACAGAGAAGAGAGGATAGGCTCATTACATTAAAAAAAAGAAAAAAGATAAGGGAATGCCTCATAAGTAATTGAGCGTGAGAGCCAAATGAATCGAAAGATTCATGTTTGGTTCGGGAAGAGATCATGGAAGTTTTAAAATGAATGGGAAGATAATCTACTTTCATTAAGTGATTTATTAGATAATCGAAAACAGAAAATCTTGAGTACTATTCGAAATTCAGAAGAACTACGTGGCAGGGCCAGTGAACAGCTGGAAAAAGCCCGGTCCTACTTACGAAAAGTGGAAATGGAAGCCGCGGAGTTTCGAGTGAATGGGTACTCTGAGATAGAACGAGAAAAATTGAATTTGATTAATTCAACTTCTAAGAATTTGGAACGATTAGAAAATTACAAAAATGAAAACATTCAGTTTGAACAGCAAAGAGCGATTAATCAAGTCCGACAACGAGTTTTCCAACAAGCCTTACAAGGAGCTCTAGTAACTCTGAATAGTTGTTTGAACAGTGAGTTACATTTACAAACTATCAGTGCAAATATTGGCATATTTGGGGCGATGAAAGAAAGAACTGATTAGTCCTTCTACTGTAGGCATTATTTATTTTTTCCTTTGTTTCTGAAAAAGAATAGAATTAAGAAAGACTCATGGTAACCATTCGAGCCGACGAAATTAGTAATATTATCCGTGAACGTATTGAGCAATATGATAGAGAAGTAAAGATTGTGAATACCGGCACTGTGCTTCAAGTAGGAGACGGCATTGCTCGTATTCATGGTCTTGATGAAGTAA